AAAAACGAGTCAAAGTGGATTGTCCTACACTAGCACTTCCGCGTAATAACTCTACCAGAGGCGAGCCTATTACAGGAATAGCGTCTGGTACGCCTGTTACAATTTTTACTGCCCAATAACCAATTTGGTCCCGAGGTAAGGAATAACCAGTTACACCAAAAGATGCGGTCAATACACCCAAAACCACACCTGTAACCCAAGTCAATTCACGAGGTTTTTTAAAGCCGCCGGTGAGATACACGCGAAATACGTGCAGGATCATCATTAGGACCATCATACTTGCCGACCATCGATGAACTGATCGGATTAACCAACCAAAATTAGCTTCAGTCATTATATATTGAACAGAAGCAAAGGCCTCCGTAACGGTCGGACGATAATAAAAAGTCATAGCAAACCCGGTAGCTACTTGTACTAAAAAACAAGTAAGCGTAATTCCCCCTAGACAATAAAATATGTTGACGTGAGGAGGAACATATTTACTAGTTATATCATCGGCAATTGCCTGAATCTCAAGACGTTCTTCGAACCAATCATAGATTTTATTGAGATAGGTAAATCAAGGGGACCCCCCCGGAGAACCGTATATGAAAATTTCATCTCGTACGGCTCAAACAGAAACACCCAAATACTAGTTCTAACGGATGTGTGTAATATAAAGTTTGAAATTTTTTAATTCTATGATTTATGATTCCATTTTTTTTTGAAGATACTAAAGAATAAAAATCCGAAAGCTCTTCTTTGTGGTTATAATGCCAAAAAATCAAGTCGGCTCATTCGTCTATATATTGATCGTTATAGGCCTCTTGAATCTTCTATTTACCTATTTTCTTTGGTGTTATTTATGTGTAATGCGGCTTTACTGCTGTTTTCTTTATTATTGATAGGAATTCTCTTGTTAAGACCCTATGAATTGATTAAAACCTCAGATTCATACTAAAACCACGATGATTCAATAAAACCCTTTCAAACTAAGTCTAAGTCCCAAAATTCCCTGAGTAAGAACCATTGGATCATCACTTATTCAATGAATAGATATAATGATTAAAAATCCAAACCAAAGAAACCTTTGTTTTGTCCTTTGATCAAAATAAGCATAAACGAAAGTTTGAAAGAATCAAAATATTTCTATTTATAACTTCTAACTCTTTGAAAAAATTTTTTGAAGTCCGGACACGAGGTCTGACTATTAAGTATGAATCATAGTTCTAATAGTAATCTATTTCATATATTCCGTGCTCCAGATACTAGAATGAATATCCGACGAAGTAAAACCATCTCTATCAAGATGACAGACCCATTCTCTGTACTATCCATAGGATCATTTATACCAAGTCACACACTCATATTCCGGAAATACAGAAACAAAGAAATTCCACGGTCAAACTACCAAAATAGAATGGGATAAAAATCAGAAACCTAAACGCTTCACTTTGTATTGAAAAAGCCAGTTAATGGTTCTTGGGAATCTAATTCATTGAAATTCCATCCAGTAAAATGGAAGAATTATAAATCTCCAAAATAATAGATAGGAATATCGCGAATAGAGCCATTGCGAGACCCATCAAAGGAGTAGTTCCCCACCCAGGAGCTACTTTACCATATTCTGAATTCAATGGTTTCAATAAACTCCCCGCATTAGTTCGTTTTGGGCGGCCAGATCTAGAACTACCTTCAACGGTTTGTGTAGCCATAATATTTTATATTCAGTAAGATCTGTTGACTTTGTATACCATTCCGTTGTAAATAAATGATCTTATCATAGATCCGTTGTGGTCTTAAAACTTTATAATGTCTTAAAACTATATAATCATGGAAACAGCAACCCTAGTTGCCATCTTTTTATCTGGTTTACTTGTAAGTTTTACTGGGTACGCCTTATATACTGCTTTTGGGCAACCCTCTCAACAACTAAGAGATCCATTCGAGGAACACGGGGACTAGTTGAAGTACGGATCCTCCCAATATTGGGAGGATCCGTACTTCAATTGAGATAATGACAAATCATTTCACCTTTTTAGTTGGAACTTTAGGCGGGTCTCGAAAAAAGATAGCGAAAAAAATTATTCCTAGAGTTGAGACTAAAAGGAATGTATAAACCAATGCTTCCATAGATTCGATCGTGGTTTACAATTATAGCTTCCATACCTGTTTATTTGGGATCGTCTCCCGGATAAATAAAGAACAAGAGTCAAAGAAAAGGCAGTGATTCAAATCAAGATTTATCTGGTACCCCATCTAAAAATCACAAAAAGAAAATAAAAATGAAAAGTAACAAGTAACAAAGCATATTGTATCAGACTACTTGTCTTCTTGTAGTTGGATCTCCAAGTTTTTGGAATGCTCCAAATTCCACTTGAGCATCTAAATCTGGATCAATACCAGCAAAAACATCTCGAAACAAGGTTCTAGCACCATGCCAAATGTGTCCGAAGAAGAAGAGCAAAGCAAACGAAGCATGTCCAAAAGTAAACCAACCCCGTGGACTGCTACGAAAAACACCATCGGATTTCAAAGTAGCACGATCTAATTCAAAAATCTCACCCAATTGAGCACGTCTAGCATATTTTTTCACAGTAGCGGGATCGCTATAACTGACTCCGTTGAGTTCGCCGCCATAGAACTCGACAGTTACACCTACTTGTTCGACACTATATTTAGATTCCGCCCTTCTAAAAGGAACATCGGCTCTAACAATTCCGTCTCCGTCTACCAAAACAACCGGAAATGTTTCAAAAAAAGTAGGCATACGACGTACAAAAAGTTCGCGCCCCTCTTTATCTCTAAAGATAGGATGTCCTAACCACCCAACAGCTATTCCATCCCCGTTGTCCATTGAGCCCGCTCTGAATAACCCCCCCTTTGCCGGATTATTGCCGATGTAATCATAAAAAGCTAGTTTTTCGGGAATTTTAGACCAAGCTTCAGATAAACTTTGATTTTCAGCCAACCCAGCACCAATTCTTCGATATATTTCTTGTTGGAAGTATCCTTGATCCCATTGATAACGAGTGGGACCAAATAATTCAATCGGGGTAGTTGCTGAACCATACCACATAGTTCCAGCAACTACAAAAGCGGCAAAAAAGACAGCAGCAATACTACTGGAAAGGACGGTTTCAATATTTCCCATACGTAATCCTTTGTATAGGCGTTGAGGTGGACGTACACTAAGATGGAATAGACCCGCCAATATGCCCAAGGTCCCTGCTGCAATATGATGAGAGGCTATTCCTCCCGGAACAAAAGGATCAAAACCCTCCACACCCCACGCTGGATTTACGGATTGTACCCTTCCAGTTAGTCCATAAGGATCGGACACCCATATTCCAGGACCATACAATCCTGTTACATGAAATGCACCAAAACCAAAGCAAGCCACCCCTGATAGAAATAAATGAATTCCAAAGATCTTAGGCAAATCCAAAGAGGGTTTTCCTGTACGTTCATCAGTAAATATTTCTAGATCCCAATACACCCAATGCCAGATAGCTGCCAAAAAGCACAAGCCCGAAAACACAATATGTGCCCCGGCCACACCTTCGTAACTCCAAATACCCGGATTCGTTACAGTACCCCCTGTGATACTCCAACCGCCCCATGAATTGGTTATTCCTAAACGAGTCATGAAGGGTATAACGAACATACCCTGTCTCCACATTGGATCAAGAACAGGATCAGAAGGATCAAAAACTGCTAATTCGTATAGAGCCATCGAACCGGCCCAACCAGCAACCAGAGCTGTATGCATTATATGGACAGAAATCAAACGACCGGGATCATTCAATACGACGGTATGAACACGATACCAAGGCAAACCCATGGAAATACCCCTTTATCAATGAAAAATAGACACAATGTAACTTTATTGCATTGGAAAAAACTATGCTGTGGACCCTCTTTTTAGTGGATTATCTTGGGGAAAGAATTAATATTTGTTTGATTTGTTTGATTCTTTTCAATTACTTTTAGTAATAATGAAACTATTTTGTTCGTAGGAACAAAAAGAAGCAGATCTATTCTACACCCGATAAGTACCAATACGCAATGGTAGGGGAGTTGATACCATTTTATATGAGTGAATGCATATATATATTTGTTCATCATTCAAAGGACTTATTTGTAATAATTTTCCTTTATTCATTTTGTCTTCTTTATCTTTATCTTTTTTTATAAACTTAGTCAATCTATGGCTAAAATATGATAAAGGCCAATATTAGTAGGACACTAAATCCATTGTTACGCTTTCACATCAAAGTGAGATATAGTACTTAATTTTTCTTTTATTTAATGCCTATTGGTGTTCCAAGAGTACCTTTTCGAAGTCCTGGAGAGGAAGATGCATTGTGGATTGACGTATAGTGCGACTTGTCAGATATATTGGGTCATATGGTATTTCCCCATTCTCTTCCCCGATCGAGATATCCTCCCCTTCGCCCAAGAAAGATTGATTGAATTATCAAAAATTTGGAGCGTGAAGTTCAATTAGATCCATTTTTTCGGGAGGGTATACAGATTAATATTATCAATTAGAATAATTTATGGTTATCTTGGTTAGGCCAATAAAATGAAGTATCCAGGCTCCGTTTAGAAAAAAACCGGTAAAAAATCTATTTATGATTACTATTTCTATCATATTCTATTTCTTTATATATTTATAATAGAAGTGATCTCAAACTGTTAATCAATCGAGTAATATGATGAATGCATTGAATATCTGTTGTAAGACATGAAATAAATTGTAAAAAGGAAGTCGTAGCAAAAGGACGTGGTATTGGGGCATTTGTCATATATGTGCAAATCCAAATCGGGCGGATCTTTACTCGGAGTAGAGCATAAACCTAAAAAAATTGAAGAAGCCCATTCAGGAACAAGAAAATTACATCGCGATTGAGATTGTATCTCGATGAAACAATACATCAATGAAAAGTTAGTTAGATAAATTTAGTAATTTTTTTTTATAGATAAACAAAACAGGCCAAAACCCATCTTTTTTGAAAAATGAAAGAAAAGCCCCTTTTTATAAGTTAAAAGCCTGGTATGAAAAATAAAATAAAAGAAAGCGCTAGAATCTACATCTACACATTGATTCTTTTTTTTTTTTTCGTTATTTTTGTTGAACCGTATGCATCAAAAGGTGCATGTACGGTTTCTAAGGGATACAACTTTATCCCAATCAACCGACTTTATCGAGAACGATTACTTTTTTTAGGCCAAGGGGTTGATAGCGAGATCTCGAATCAACTTATTGGTCTTATGGTATATCTCAGTATAGAGGATGATACCAAAGATCTATATTTGTTTATAAATTCTCCTGGCGGATGGGTAATACCCGGAGTAGCTATTTATGATACTATGCAATTTGTGCGACCAGATATACAGACAATATGCATGGGATTAGCCGCTTCAATGGGATCTTTTATTCTGGTCGGAGGAGAAATTACCAAACGTCTAGCATTCCCTCACGCTTGGCGCCAATGAGTTTTTTATTTGATTTGAGAGAAAAAAGAAGACTATGCCTTCGCGCTATATGAAATATGAATATATAAGTAATAATAGCATGGCACTTCGAATTCGATATGATAAATTTTTTTAACCCTTAAATTATGTATCGAAAGAGTAGTATGAGATAAAAGGTATTTCCGATTTTATCTAATCTATCGGGAGGCCTATTTCAGCGTCACAAACTTTTTTGTTTTCACGCCGGGAGGCTCTTAACAATATTTAGGTTATGAAAGAATATGAAAATAAAAAAAATCTTGTTTTTTTATTTGAAAAAAAAAAAAGAAACTTTGGGATTGCTAAATAACAGACGAAATAAATATATAAAGCAACGGAGCCATCATAGTATTTTTGAACTACTCCAAAAACAAAAAGAAGGGTGGTTATTGGATCATTTACCAACCCGAGTCTGATAGACCCTATATTTAATTTATTTGATATTTAAGTAAGGTAAAAACGAATTCCATTATAGAGCCGTATGCAATGCGTAAAAGATGCCTGTACGGTTGTTCAATTATATATTTTATTATTCTTTATCTCTTCACCTTATCATCATGCGAGATAGAATAAACATTTATTATGTTATATCATCAGGGTAATGATCCATCAACCTGCTAGTTCTTTTTATGAGGCACAGACGGGAGAATTTATCTTGGAAGCGGAAGAACTTTTGAAGCTGCGCGAAACCGTCACAAGGGTTTATGTACAAAGGACAGGCAAACCCTTATGGGTTGTATCCGAAGATATGGAAAGAGATGTTTTTATGTCAGCAACAGAAGCCCAAGCTCATGGAATTGTTGATCTTGTAGCGACTGAATAAAAAAGAAAAAATAACAAAAATTTCAGACGAATTGGTGATTTGAGATTTTATCTTCTTACCGGATTTAATATTCTATTCATTAATCTATTAATATAGAAATAAAATAATTCATAATCATCCGGTTAAGATCGATCTAAACCAGCCCATTATGTATATGATTCAATATGCCAACTATTAAACAACTTATTAGAAACACAAGACAGCCAATCAGAAATGTCACGAAATCCCCCGCTCTTGGGGGATGTCCTCAGCGACGAGGAACATGTACTAGGGTGTATGTGCGACTCGTTCAGATCATGGGCTAGGACAAAAGAAAGAAAACAATTGATCCAGTATCAACGATCAGTACCAGTGAATAGACTAGAATGGAAGAACTCCATTCAATATCTAAAAATCAAAAAGATCTATCCTTCTATTGTGGTATCAAATGTATGGTTTCCGTTGGTGCAAATCCAATCAACTCCGTTTTAAATTTAAGATGAGAAAGAATTCTCCATTGATAGCAAATGATATCCATTAAGCAGGGGAAATACTATTTTAAAAAGCAGAAAAATTATGCCTTACTCTTGCAAGAACGGACTAACAGGGTCAGCTACTCAGCTAATCTTCATAATTAAATACCGTTACTGTATAAGTAGATCTCATTGTGAAAGACCTCGTACTGGATAATTATGGGTAGAGCCAAAGAGTGTGAACTGTACAAGTTAACAATAACATTGATTAAATGAAAGAAGGGCTCCGGTGTATAGAGAGGACCTCACCGTTTAAGAAGTAACCATAGAAACGATGGAACCCACTATATCCATTTATATTTACTACTTTTATGTGTTTTTGATACCTAATATCAATACAATTTTTTCTAGGCATTTCACCTAGAAAAAAAAAAAAATCGTGGTCGGGAAGGTTATAGTAGCAAAAGCCATTGGAATTCAAATTTTATACATTGGAAGAATCCGTTTTGTTATTAATAGACTAGGATACGGGAAGGGAATAACTGAAAGAAAGGAAATCGATTAGTTATTCATCAAAGTTTCATTTATTCAATGACCAGAATTAAACGAGGGTATATAGCTCGAAGACGTAGAACAAAAATTCGTTTATTTGCATCAACCTTTCGAGGGGCTCATTCAAGACTTACTCGTACTATTACTCAACAGAAAATAAGAGCTTTGGTTTCGGCTCATCGGGATAGAGGTAGACAAAAGAGAGATTTTCGTCGGTTGTGGATCACTCGGATAAATGCAGTAATTCGCGAGAATAAAGTATACTTCAGTTATAGTAAATTTATACACAATCTGTACAAGAGACAGTTACTTCTTAATCGTAAAATACTTGCACAAATAGCTATATTAAATAAGAGTTGTCTTTATATGATTTCCAATGAGATCATAAAATAAAGAGATTGGAAGGAATCCGTTGGAATAGTTTAAATGGAGTTCCCTGGAGAATGAACTCTGGGAAGGTAGAGTAGAAATTAGTATGATAAAATATGATAAAGTCATCAAAATGAAGAAAGACGTTAAATAAAAAATATTTATTCCTCTTCTCCCATTTTTTTTCTTACGACAGGACATTTCGATTTTACGATTTTTCGAACAAAAAAAAAAACGTCAATCCGCATTTGAGTTTGGATTGGAATTTTATTTTGATTCAATTCAATTGAAGAGTCAACCTATTTTTTTTCTGGTTCTAAGACCAGCAGCTCTAGCGGTTGACTCGCTTCTTTCAAATTGTTTCTCATTATTAAGAAAAGGTAACGGAGATAAAATACGAGCTTGTTTTATAGCAATAGTAATTAATCGTTGTTGTTTTAAGGTCAATCTATTCACCCGTCTAGATAATATTTTTCCTTGTTCGCTAATAAATCGACTAATTAAACTCATGTTTCTATAATCAATTCGATCCCCCGATTGGATCGGAGGCAAACGCCTACGAAAAGATCGCTTAGATTTAAGAAAGATTCGCTTGGATTTATCCATGGTTTGTTTATTCCTTATCCTGAAAATCCCAATCCTATTTCTTAATTCTACATCATCTTTGATCCGATCGAAATAGGATTTGGTTTGTTTATATTTATTTGTTTCTATTTAAATAAATTAAAAAATAAATTTAAATAAATTATATATATATATATATTGTTATATATAATATGTAATTTTTCATCTTCCTTGGAAGACTGACACACGAGCGATCGGGTCGATCTATTTCTTTATCTCCCCATGAATCGTATGTTTGTAACAACAGGGACAGAATTTTCTCAATTCCAATCGACTAGGCGTATTGTGTCGATTCTTTTGAGTAATATATCTGGAAATGCCCATTGATTCCTTATTAACACGATTTCGAACACAACTGGTACATTCCAAAATAACCGTTACTCGGACATCTTTACCCTTAGCCATGAACCTCCTTTGGTTTTTGATTCACTCAATTCTTTAATTTTCCGACCCGAAGCAAGGAAGAAGAAAGGACACAAAAATAGAAGCAGGTAACTCGAAATCAAATTATGAAAGAAATATTTTGTTGCAATCAATATAGTAATAAATAATAAGTAATATAATGATTTCTAACTATATTTATAATTTTTAATTGCCGTACAGTATTTCATTTTCAGTTAAGTATCTTGTATGATATTGTTGCCCCAACCACCGCATTTCCGTTCTATTATTAATTTAATTTGAGCCTGAGCCCGAGTTCATAGTTTCACTGAGGGTGAAACCGCTTTTTCTTTGTTTTTTTTTTTTTAGAAAGAATAAGTAAAAAAAGAAAAAAAGAAAAAACAAAGAAAAAAAGAAGGGAGGGGTAGGGATTAGTTACAGATATTTGATTGTATCTCTAATCTTCTTCCCCCTTCCCATATCAATAGCTAGAATGAAAAAAAGGGGAATATCAACGCATCCGGAAAAAAACGATTGATCTCTATCAATAAACCTGCTAAAGCCCCGAACCATAGAGTACTTACTACCGGTGCCACGGAGAGATATGTTTTTAGATCTCGCATTTTAAAAACTCCTCTTTCTGTATTCGTTATTGTAATTTTATTGTAATTTGTAATACCTAATGGTAATACATATATGACCGGATGTGTATATGTAGTTAATGACTTACCACTTGTACGCGGAGTTCCTAATTCAAATTGAAATGTACAAAATAGATATTTATTTAAAGAAAAAAATACGTCCATTTCCGCCTTAAATTCCTAAAAAATATTAATTTTTTGTGGTAGATTTCATATTTATTTCATACTTTATATAAGTCTTTTACCATATTATATGTTTGTTATATGATATATGAGACCAAAAGGAAGAAGGAAGAAATGATAAGATAGTTTGTGTATATCAATGTAGGAAATAAAGATGTGGAAAACAAGGCAGGGATTCTCTACAATGACACTGTAGACCAATTGAAAGGGATGTAGCGCAGTTTGGTAGCGCGTTTGTTTTGGGTACAAAATGTCACGGGTTCAAATCCTGTCATCCCTACCTATTACTTATCTTCTGAGCAGTAACGAGGGATCAATTGAGATCAATTAATAAAATTGTACATATTTAATTAATTTAATTAAATAAATATTTAATTTTTATTTTTTATAGTATATATATATGCAAGATAAATTGGGGTTACAAAATATTTATTGTGATAATAAAGCGCTCTTAGTTCAGTTCGGTAGAACGTGGG